TTCGGAGTCCCAATCCCAATAAATAAAGAAAAGGGATAATTTCTAACAAAGTTTTTATGTTGTTGATTTCTAGGCGTAGTACTTCTTCCTCTATGCTACCTATTGGTTTGGTACTAGTGGAGTAGGGTTACAATACATAACCCCACAAATCATAGGCGTAACCTTTCGCTAAATGCTAGAATCGACAATTGAAGCATCTGAGGCCACATTAGTCGGGGATACACGACAAAAGGAATTGTTTTATTTATAAACTTCACCTTCAACAAACGTAGAGTTATTTCAAATCTTGCTATCCTGAGTAATGTATTTTTATCATAAAACTTGAAACGGTAAATAAAAAAATCAAATCACACCATCTCTGTAATAGGTAAATGCCTCTTTTTCTCCGGAAGTTGTCGGAATTATTCGTAATAAAATATTGGCTACAATTGAAAAAGTCTTATCAATAAAATTTCCAGTTATTCGGGATCTAGGCATAGATATCAATCCAATCTATTTTAAAATTTATTTAAATTAGTTCTCGTGAGAAAAGAATCCCACAAAAAAGTAATTGTAGAATACGAAATAACATAAAAACAGACTCAAAAAAAATGCTCTCTATCCCGCACTGCAGCCTGAGGGAAAAGTCTTTATTTGCTTAAAAGTTTTTTATTTTTATAGTTAGTCGTTAGAATTGATTGTAATGATAGGTATCATACGTATAGCAACAATCGAATAGGAAGAATTCGCGATTCAGTCGTTTTTTCGGTCATAATCATTATTTAGGAGAGATGGCCGAGTGGTTCAAGGCGTAGCATTGGAACTGCTATGTAGACTTTTGTTTACCGAGGGTTCGAATCCCTCTCTTTCCGTAACTTCATCTAATTTATCAATGTTACTGAGCACAATGTATCAAATCCCATAAGAATTGGTAACTTTCTTCCACGAGATAGGCTTTCCCTTTTTCTTAATATAATATAGATTTTCTATTCCCAATTTCTGCAATACTGGAAAATATGGACAAGGAGTGAAAATATACCGACCATTCTAGGATATATGAATGGTAAAAAATACCCCGGCCAAACTACTATCTTGGTCCTCCTTACTTAGAGGAAAGGGGCAAGGAAAAATCAAATTGTCCGAACCCTTCTTGTTTTAGTGAGGTTTAAGTCTGACGCGAATAATATTCTACGACTAGCAATTCATTTATTTTCAAGCCAACCCATTTAGTATCTATTATTTGATTGACCAATCCCCTATATTCGAATTGTTGAAGAGTCAAATGTTTTGGCAATTGCTTCCGGGAGGACGAATTAAAAGAATTTTGAATCATGGTTCTAGATTTTTGTTCATCCCTGGGCATAATAATATCCTCGGGTTTACAGCGATAACTTGGTATATTTACTATATGCCCATTAACTAAAATATGTCTATGATTAACTAATTGCCGGGCTTGAGGAATAGTTGACGCCATACCCAATCTAAAAAGGATGTTATCTAAACGCATTTCAAGTAACTGTAATAAAACCTGACCTGTCTGCCCTTTGGCTTTTGCGGCGATACGAACGTATTTAAGTAATTGTCGTTCGGTAAGACCATAATGAAAACGCAATTTTTGTTTTTCTTCTAAACGAATACGATATTGCAATGTTTTAACGAAGTGCGATTGATTTCTAAGATCGCTCCCGACTATAGGCTTTTTACTAGTTAGTCCCGGTAAAGACCCCAGACGGCATATTTTTTTGAAACGAGGCCCTCGGTAACGTGACATAAAGACTCCTTATTTTATTGAAATTTCATAAACTTCAATTAATGAAATTTCATAAACTTCAATTAAAACTGAACTAAAGGATAAATATGAATAGGATAAATGGGTCAAAATCTACCAAGTATTATTATATTACAATACAAAGAATAATGGGATGGATTGAATCCATATTTGAACTCTATTATACACAAATAATGTTTATAAAAAAAAAGTATTTTTCTTGCTCTTGATTTGTTCTGTCGAGATTTCATTTCTCTAACTTTTATTCAGAATTGTAAGTTTCTACCACCTTAATAATCATGGATCCTTGAAACAAAGAAAAGAAGTTTTTTCAATGTTCGTTAATTTCAAAAAGACCAATCATGGAAAAAATAAAACAAAGCGGGAAAAGCCAGCTATCGGAGTCGAACCGATGACCATCGCATTACAAATGCGATGCTCTAACCTCTGAGCTAAGCGGGCTTACTTAATCGAAAACTTGTACATGCATAGGAATTTACTAAACTATTGGAATCTTAGCTATTAATTCTTATTAGTTATTCATAATTAATATGACTTATAGAAAAAAAAAAAAAACAAAAAGGAGAATAATAGATCGTTCGAGTATTTAAAATTGCATGAGACAAATGATAGAAAGGGAGGCATATCATATAATAAATAAGGTATATATAAATTTATATTGAATTGCAGATACAAAAATGATAGAATTATTTCTGATTAGACCAAAACCAAATATGGGTCTCGGGTAGCGCT